ATCTATGTCAGCTTTTATTTTTATTGTTGAATGCATCCAAAGCGAGTAGCTTTTTAGATGATCCTTCTAGAGGAGGGGATTATACCAAATCTGCCTAATCTAGTTACTTCGTTCCATATTTCCATTCGAGGGATCCTGAGGAAAAGAATTTGGTTTCTGCCGAGCTAAAACAATAAATATGCTGACGGTTCTAGTAAACCAAAACCATCGTTTTCTAGCTATTTGGCTTCAATCTTCCCTTTACAACACAAAAATTGAAGATCTAGTTACGATTGGAAATACACTTTTGTTTTGTATCTTCATCCATAGATCCTTTACTCATACTCATTCAATTGGAAGATTTGATCCAATTGAAATAAAAAAAAATTATGCTTCGCGATTCCATAATCCCATTTTGTATTCAATTTGGAATTGACCCTTGGATATAAATCGTGAGAATGTATAGTCTTCCTCAAATATGCTATTGAGGGAAAAAGGATTAAACCTTTTAAATTTAAGAAATAAAGTTTTTTTTTGATCTTGATCGGAATATGAAAAAACCGAAAGATCCCTTAACTATTTAAGTTATTAATCGAACGAATCGCACTTTTACCACTAAACTATACCCGCTACATATCTCCATTATTATATATGAATGAACCTTTTGTCGAACAAAGGAATGAGATACAATTAAGATAGCATCAGACTCATGACAATTCTAGTGTTGGCACTTCGTCCCGCTGGAGGTACTTGAAAAAAATAGGCGAAGAATAGAAAGCAGCTTATTTAAATAAAACTTGACTTGATCATACTTGATCCTAATTCATAATATAATTTATATTATTTAATTATATATATATATAATTAATTAAATATAATTAATATAATTAAATTAAATAAAAAGAAAATGAAAAGTCATCCTTTTCATTTGCTGGAAGTCATTACTGAACTGACATTTCGAATCCAGGGATTTATTAAAGCTGGACCATAACATAAAAATGATGAATTCCGCATTTCTTTTTTCGTTTTCAACTTCCCCTTCAACTGCCAGATCCTATGAATTTGAATTCGGATCAATCGGATCAATTGGATTTCAAATGTTCAAATAAAATAAAGCTTGTCCCTTGAACAAGTAAATGAGTTATGTTATATATGTTATAACATATGTGTGTTTCATTTTGAATATTGTTTAATATTAATTGTTATATGTATGTGTTCTTTTCCGGTTAGTAATTAAGTAAATTGAGAAAAAAATACTTATATTTATATACTTAATACTTAATAAGAATGTGAAAAATATTCTTTCATATTCTATAATATTAATAGTATTCTTATTATTAGTATAGTATTAATAATACTAACTACTAAGAAATGGCACTTCTATCATAGGACTGGGGATAGACATTTTCTTTGTTGTTATTGAAGCAACAAAGAATTTTTGATTTGATATCAAATCATACATAATTAAATTGTTTGATCTATGAAATGATTTATCAGAACAAAAAAAGAAATAATGTAATGGCCCGGCCAGTACTTAACCAGGCCGGGAGAATGAACCTTTCTTACAAAATCAAAGAAATGAAGTAAGGGATTCTGTCTATATCTATTCTATTGGGGATAAGATCTCTGTTTCGAATCATTATCTAAATTGAATTACTGATCAAATTCGTAGATATCTTATCCATTTTAATATATAATTATATAATTTAAAATTTGTTTTTAATATATTATTTCTATTATTTTTATATTATTATCGTTACTTTATCCTATCTTATAATAAATTATTACTAATAAATAATTAAAAAAAGAAAACGAGGTTTTTTTTGTTTCAATCTTTTTACTTCACATCACATAAAAAAAATTTAAATTTTGAATTGGGAGAGATGGCTGAGTGGACTAAAGCGGCAGATTGCTAATCCGTTGTACGAGTTATTTGTACCGAGGGTTCGAATCCCTCTCTCTCCGTTCCCTCTGATCACTTCAGACTTTCAAATTTGAAAAAATGGGATCCTTTTATTTTTTCATCATAGGGAAATGTTAAATGTATGGAATATATAAAAAAAAATAAAGAAAACTCAACATTTTTTATTCCTCACGTCCAGGATTACGGCCCGGATCGTTAGATAAGAATCCGAAGATGAAGAGAGAAACAAAAAATATCACTACTGTGTAAACGAAGAGTTTGAGAGTAAGCATTACACAATCTCCAAGATTATTTTTTTTAGAAAAAGGAAATAGATTGCCTATTTTTTATCACATACGTTATTTTGGCATAACACCCCAAAAATGAAGTCTTTTCTTGAATCTTGAAAAAAAAGTAATTTTCAACAAATTTCTTTCTACTTTGTAATAAGATAATAAGGTAATAAGAAAAGAAAGGTTCTGATTCCTTCATTACCAAAAATGTTTGGCCATATCCGTTATTGGGTATTGTGGGTTCTTAGAAAGTCCTTGTTTACTGGAATGTCAGAACGAGGAAATAAGTTGATCCAAATTTATCACCGCGGTCATTCAATTCAATATACAAGAATTTCTATTTTTGAATCGAGGGTTCATAATGTAAAACTTATCTGATCTTATCCATTTTTATTTTATAATTTTTTTTTCGAATAAATCATGAATTTTGCAGAGTATTCAAAATTTTATCGAAAACTTACAGCAGCTTGCCAAACAAAAGCTAATAGAAGAAATAGTACAGGTATGACAGGCATAACATCTACGATTGGATTGAAAAAGGCATAAGCCTCGGGCAATTTAGCGAAGAAAAAACTACTCGAATAAAGGGTGGAATTAAGACAGATACAGATTAAACTAAAGATATTAAGCATAACAAACATTTCATTCTTGTAGATTAGAAAATTTTATTTTGGTTGAGTTCTTTTTATGAAGGAAAAATGAAAAGGCGGGTCAAAAAATCCTTCTTTTTCTTCGAACTCTCCCAAATCAAAAATCTTTCCTTTCATTCTCAAATGAGAATACAAGGAATTATAGTTTCGTACAATATCTTAATTGAATTTTATGTAATGATCAATAATTTGATCAAGAATTTTTTGTGATTCTATATTTACATGTGTTGAATCCTAGCAACAATGTATTTCATATGTATTTGGGCTGGGATTGACGAATGACCAATACCAATATTAGTCTTTATTAGTGTCGAATAGAAATCTAAATGGGGCGTGGCCAAGCGGTAAGGCAACGGGTTTTGGTCCCGCTATTCGGAGGTTCGAATCCTTCCGTCCCAGATCGTCTCCATCAGAAACGAAAGATTCTTCTCTTTAACAATTTTCTGTTTAATCTTGCTTGGATATTGGATATATATAATGTGTGACCCAACCCCTTCTTTGTTCTGAATTCAATGTACGGGTAGAAATAAAGATATTTCTTTGAATTCTTAATTCAAAAAAGAATTGGGGGTGGATCATTCCCATTCAGAGTATGCTCATACTCATATTCATATTGAAGTTAGTTACTTAGGGAAACCTTGTGTTCCATACCCGTGAAATGGGAATTCTCACATGGTGCATTCTGAATTGAAATAGAAAAAAAAGGTCTTTTTTCTATTCCATTCCCCAAGGAAAGCCTAAAGAAAATAAATGGTGTATCCCACACTTTATGTAGAGACTAAAGATTACGTAGTTTTTTGTATTAATTGCATTTCATCGTTCGTCTTAAAACTTCTAAGGAAAAAATAGGAAAAAGAAATTGATCTGGATCCCATTTTCTTTTTTTGTATTTTAGCTTATTCAATTGAATAATTGGAAATCAATATAATGTAATGATTGGATGGATGAAAATTTATATATTCCATTTTTATGGAATTGGAGGAAAGATTCTTGAATCTGAAGTAAAACAAAATTGGTCTGTATGCTGTATAATAGATATTATGTATTATTATTGTATTGTTCTATTTCAGTAACAGCGGCCCCTTCCCTTGGTTAAGTCAAAAGGATCTGTGATCCTTTAAATATCATTGAAAATCTATTCTATTATTCTATTAAGTAAAGGCCTTTCTTTTTTAATTACTTTTTCATTTATGTGTTCGAAAAAAAAAGGGATGATCCTTTTTATGATTCATCATCCCGAACAATCTGTTGAAGATGTAAATAAGACTTAAGTAAACGCGTTTATTCGTCTTTTTTATAAATCTGTTTCATTTGAGCCAATGACTATTCATGATTCCATATTGAATCAATTCCATACCGGTTCGAAATTTAATCAGAGGAATGTTATGGTAAAACTTCGTTTGAAACGATGTGGTAGAAAGCAACGTGCGACTTGAAGGACATGATTCGTTGTGGATTCTTACATCCACCATTTTCTATAGGAATGAAGATGCTCTTGAATCGACATAGTTTGTTCTGTTCTTGCTAGGAACCTAATTTGTGTTAGGTTGGTAAATAGGAATAGTACATAATGGAGCTCGAACAAAAAGTATTGATTCATTTATCGGGGGGAAGAATCCAGGGTTAGTAACAATTAATAAGTTAGACCAACTTTGTAAATATATCCTCAATATTGAAATCGAAGGGTTAAAATTCGAACAAGTTTGAAATAAAATAAAAAAGTAAAATTTGTCGAAATTGGTAAAACTTTTTCGATGAAAATGAAAAGTGTATTATATTACAAGGGAATTAATCTTTCGTATTATTCATAGAAAGAAATAACAAAAAACAAAAGGTATGTTGCTGCCATTTTGAAAAGGAATAAGGATCACCGAAGTAATGTCTAAACCTAATGATTTTACAAAGTAAAGAGAAAGGATTCCGGAACAAGGAAACACTATTTTCAATTGTCTCAATAATTTTCTTTAATTTTACTATAATGAAGAAGAAAAATAGATTCGAGACGACTCAAGAAATGTCTAAAGAGTTACCTTCGCACTTTTTCAGAATTGCCCAACTTGAGTTATGAGTACGAATGATATTTCTTTTTTTCTGTATCTGTAAGTAAGAACAAAAAACGACTCAAATTATAGTCGACTTCATGATTTTATGGATCTATTTGCCATTATATACAGAATATACAGAAATATTAGAATCATTTTTTCTCGAGCCGTATGAGGAGAAAGCCTCCTATACGTTTCTAGGGGGGGGGGGTATTATTTATCTACATCTATCCCAATGAGCGATCTATCGAATCGTTGCAATTGATGTTCGATCCCGAAGAGAAGGAAGAGATCTTCAAAAAGTGGGTTTTTACGATCCGATACAGAATCAAACTTATTTAAATGTTCCTGCCATTCGTTATTTCCTTGAAAAAGGTGCTCAACCTACAGGAACTGTTCATGATATTTTAAGGAAGGCAGAATTATTTTAAAGTTAAAGAAAGACCTTCATAAAGAAAAAAAACAAAATTTCTTTTAATAATAATAAATAAACAAGAAAAGGTAACTAGTATCTATTTTGGGCAATTAGTTACTCAAAATTTGCTCTTTTCTTGTTGTATTCATACTTTTTCTCTACCTTTTCCTTATTTTTTTTTTCATCTAAATTTCTTATTTATGTTGTGCCAATCCAACACGAATTCTTATTTGATTTACTTAATACTTAAATACAATAATTAATTAATTATTAATTTAATTGAATTTGTTTTCCATTCATATTGACAATGTTGTATCGAACAAATATAATTCGATCGTAGATAAGCGGATCCGTTTATTCCGACCCCTAATTGGTTTTTCCTTTACTTCGGTTAAATGATGGGTTTGCCGGATTTACTATTATACATATACAAGATGTATTTTCTTAACGAAAATCCAAAATTTTGAGAAAATGGGCGGTCTGTAAATTTTGATATTTCTATTGGGAATCCGTTGTTTTTTATTTTTTAATCCGATCCATTCATTTTGCTATTTTGGTGTTTAGAATTGATCATAAAATCTTTCCTTTCTATTTCTTGTTAGTTCAATGTTTTGACGTAGTTGTACAGTGCAATTCAATTGATTTTTTTTATTTCGATCGTATCTACAAATCATATTTATCTGGGTTGCTAACTCAACGGTAGAGTACTCGGCTTTTAAGTGCGACTATGATCTTTTACACATTTGGATGAAGTAACGAATTCGTCCAGACTATTGGTAGAGTCTATAAAACCGCGACTGATCCTGAAAGGTAATGGATGGAAAAAACAGCATGTCGTAATAATAAGAAGAAAATGGAATTTCTTAATTTCTTATTAGATTCCTATTTTTTTTTAGTAGAATTTGGAGTCGATCCTTACCAGATCAGTCCAAAATTTTGTTTTTATTTTAGGAGGAAGACAAAAAAAATTCACATTTACGGTTGGGTTTAGTGAATAAATGGATAGAGCCCTACGGCTCCAATTCTGGTAAAAAAAAGCAACGAGCTTCTATTCTTTATTTGAATAATTACCCGATCTAATTAGACGTTAAAAAAAATTAGTGCCTGATGCGGGAAAAGGTTCTCCTGTGAGTGGTCCTTTGATTCTTTTTTTTTTTCTTTTTTAAAAAATCCTAACTATTCTCTATTATAGATTGGAAACGAATGTGTAGAAGAAACAGTATACTGACAAAAAGAATTTGTTCCAAAGTCAAAAGAGCGATCGGGTTGCAAAAATAAAAGATTTTTTAACCTCTAGTAATTATAACGAGGATAAACCCATTAGATAGAAGGGGAGAGGAAAAAGATCTGTTGATTGGACTTTCTGTTTCCGGGGTATATATATTTTTTTATACATAATACATACCTTGTTCTGACCATATTGCACTATGTATAATTTGATAACCCAAGAAATGCCTACTGTTTTTGTTTCAAGTAGAAAAAATGTAAGTCAATGGAAGAATTACAAGGATATTTAGAAAAGGATAGATCTCGGCAACAACACTTCCTATATCCGCTACTCTTTCAGGAATATATTTATGCACTTGCTCATAATCATGGGTTAAATGGTTCGATTTTTTACGAACCTGTGGAAGTTTTTGGTTATGACAATAAATCTAGTTTAGTACTTGTAAAACGTTTAATTACTCGAATCTATCAACAGAATTTTTTTATTTCTTTGGTTAATGATTCTAATCAAAATCGATTCGTTGGATACAACCACAATAATTTTTTTTTTCTCATTTTCATTCTCAAATGATATCAGAAAGTTTTGCAATTATTGTAGAAATTCCATTCTCGTTGCGATTAGTATCTTATTTCGAAGAAAAAGAAATACCAAAATATCATAATTTACGATCAATTCATTCAATTTTTCCCTTTTTAGAGGACAAATTATCACATTTAAATTATGTCTCAGATATACTAATACCTCATCCCATACATATGGAAATCTTGGTTCAAATTCTTCAATGTTGGATTCAAGATGTTCCTTTTTTACATTTATTGCGGTTCTTTCTTCACGAATATCATAATTTGAATAGTCTTCTCATTACTCAGAAGAAATCTATTTACGTTTTTTCAAAAGAAAATAAAAGATTATTTCGGTTCCTATACAATTCTTATGTATTTGAATGGGAATTTTTATTAGTTTTTATTCGTAAACAATCTTCTTATTTAC